TAGGATTATCCATTATAAATGAATTTTCGAGCATTTGACTCCGTACCGCTGAAGGATTTAGTCGCACACTCGAAAGATAGCCCAGAAAGTCGAGGGAATTTTTGGATAATTGGGTTATATGGATCCTTCCTGGTTGAGACCATAGGTAAAAATGACATTGCCAAAAATTTACAAGGTAATATTTCCATTTATTCAGCAGAAGAGGTGCACCTTTTGATGCCAGAATGGATTTTCCTTGATACCTAACATAATGCATAAACGGGTCTTTGAACAACCATAGGACGGTAGGAAAATCAGTAGAAAAGACTTCTACAAGATGTTTTATTTTTCCATAGAAATATATTCGCTCAAAAAAAGTTCCAGAAGATATTGATCGTAAATGAAAAGATTGGTTACAAATAAAAATGAAGATAGATTCGTATTCACATACATAAGAATTATATAGAAACAAGAATAATCTTTGATTCCTTTTTGAAACAATGGAAATTGATTTTTTTGGAGTTGGAGTAATAAGACTATTCCTATTCTGATACTCATAGAGAAAGAATCGTAATAAATGCAAAGAAGAGGCATCTTTCACCCAGTAACGAAGAGTTTGAACCAAGATTTCCAGATGGATGGGGTGGGGTATTAGTATATCCGACACATAATTTAAATGTAAAAAATTGTCTTCTAAAAAAGGAAATATTGAATGAATTGATCGTAAATTATGAGATTTTACTATTTCTTTCCTTTCTAAGGAAAATACTAATCGTAGGGAAAATTGAATTTCCACAACGACTGCAAATCCCTCTGATATCATTTGATTTTGATAATAGAAATTCTTGTTAGGCCCCAAAAATGGATTTTGGTTGGAATCATTATCAGAAATAATTAAATGATTCGGTTGAGACATTCGAGTAATTAAGCGTTTCACAATTAGTGAGCTGGATTTATTGTCATAACTAAAATTATCCGACAAAATGCATCTATTTAAAATATGATCATGAGCAAGTGCATAAATATACTCCTGAAAGATAAGTGGATATAGGAAGTCATTTTGACTAAATTTATTGAGTTCTAAATATCCTTGATATTCCTCCATTTGAAATTAGATTTGAACCAAAGATAGGTGATTTCTTGGATTATCAAATGAGACATAGTGCGATACGGTCAAAACAAGATATTATATAAGATAGTATAGTAAAGAATAGATACCTCGGAGACAGGTGAGCTCATCAATGGACTCTCTATCCTCTCTTTTTTCATCTAATAGGTTTATGTTCGTTATAGGATAACAAGATGGTTAGAAATTTTTTATTTTTTTTTTTGCAACCCAATCGCTCTTTTGATTTTGGAAAAAAAATTATCTTTATCAATATACCGCTTCTTCTACACATTTATCTCCAATCCTTAATGGAGAATAGCTAATAGTTAGGATTCATTAAAAAAAAAATGAATAATCCACTCATAGGAGAAGCCTTTCCCGCATTAGGCAATAATATATTTTTAACGTCTAATTAGATCGGGTAATCATTCAAATTAAGAACAGAAGCCCGTTGCTTTTTATTTCCCTATAATTGGAGCCATGGGGCTCTATCCATTTATTGACTTGACCCAACTTCGAATTCATTTTGTTCCGTTCCAAGACTTTAAAATAAGCCTTTGTACCGATCCGGTAAGAATGCAATATTCTCAGAATTCTCTATTGATACGACATGCTATTTTTTCCATTCATTCCCTTTCAGGATCAGTCGCGGTCTTACAAACTCTACCGATGGTCTGGACGAATTCCTTGCTTCATCCAAATGCGTAAAAGATCCTAGCCGCACTTAAAAGCCGAGTACTCTACCGTTGAGTTAGCAACCCGAATAAAAATATAAAAAGAATTAGGATGTGTAGATACAATCGAAATCAAAATAAATAAATTTGATTGCATGACACAATCAATTTTTTTTTCACTAAAAAAAAAAACTTCTTGTATCACATATCACAGCGAATTCAACGAACTCAGCAGTTGAATGAAGTAAAGTAAAAAACCAAACCTATAGGACGGAGATAAATAGATTTATACACGATCAAATTATATTTGTTCGATGCGCTGTTGTCAACATAATGCGAAAAGAATACAATGGTGAAAATAGAAATAAATTCAATTTTAATCAAAAAAGTAAGGACTGGGGTTAGATTGGCACTACATAGATACAAAAAGGTGTAGATAGAGAAAAAAAGTAGGAAAAAAGATCCAATTTGAGTTGCGTGATTTTTTAATATCTAGCTTATATTTCTTTTGTTCATTATAGAACAATATAACATGGGATTCTATGGGAACAATAATATAAATGGGTATGGATACAGTAAGAGAAGGAGGAATAGTATAGAAAAACTTATACTATATATGATCTACGAGTCATCCCCACACTTTTTTTCATTAATTGAATTTCGTTTGATTAAAGCGAAGTTCCTTAAAAACCTCCGCTTTCTTTGAAATATCATGAACAGTTCCTGTAGGTTGAGCGCCTTTTTCAAGGAAATATAGAATAGCAGGAACATTTGAATAAGTTTGATTCTTTATCGGATCATAAAAACCAACTTTCCGAAGATCTCTTCCGTCTCTTCGGGATCGAACATCAATTGCAACGATTCGGTAGACGGCTCATTGGGATAGATGTAGATGAACAAGACCCCCCCTAGAAACGTATAAGAAGTTTTCTCCTCGTACGGCTCAAGAAAAAATGATTCGAAGTTATGTCTATGTTTGTGTATAGAATTATCATGGCAATATAGATCCATAAAATCTTCAAATCAATTAGACTATGATTTAAGTCCTTTTTCTTTCCTAAAAAAAAAAATTGTACTCATAACTCAAGTTGGATAACTCCTCAATAGCTCAAAAAAAACCTTAGGCATTTCGTTTATTGAGTGGTCTCTAACCCCCTTCTTGTCTCGTTTAAAATCCGTTTTTATTCTTCATTCTGATTTAGTTGTTGAGACAATTGAAAATGGTGTTTCCTTGTTCCAGGATCCTTTATCTGTTCTTTGAATCATTGGGTTTAGACATTACTTCGGTGATCCTTAATCCTTTCAAAATGGCAGCAACATACCTTTTTGTGATTTCTTTCTATCAACGAATTATAAGAACGGTTAATTCCCGCGTGTTACACTTTTGATTGAAAGAGTTTTACCAAGCCCAACAAATTTTCTTTTTGGATTTGAAACTTTCTCGAATTGAATTCTTTCAATTTATATATCGAAAATATACTTACGAAGTTATTCCAGCTTATTCATTGGCACTAACCCTAGACCCTTGCCCTTGAGAAATGACTCAATACTTTCTACTCGAGCTCCATCATGTACTATTTTCATTACAATCCCAAAAAAACTGGGGGTTCTAGTCGAACAGAACAACAGATGTCGAGCCAAGAGCACTTTCATTCCTAATAAAATGGTGGATTTTTACATCCACAGCTGATCATGTCCTTCAAGTCGCACGTTGCTTTCTACCACATCGTTTCAAACGAAGTTTTACCATAACATTCCTCTAGCTTGGAATCAGTATGTAATTGATTCAATTATGGAATCATGAATAGTCATTGGGTCTGTCGGTAAATAGTAATCTATACTTTTGTCCTTCTATAATGGTTATTAATGGGTAGATATTTTCTGAAAAAGTCTCAGCAATAATGAATTAATCCCCATATTTCTAACTACAACATTTTTTTTATTCCATTTAATTAACACGAATAAATGAATTCTTTTTGAATCTCCATCTTGCAGTGACTCGATAGGATAGATTCAGCACTCTCACACTTTTCCAAATATCAAAGACTCATAAGAAGTCATTCAGAATATTTAATTAAATAATTTCCTACTTCCCCATCATTATTTAAATAATAAATAATGTTTTTGATTTGAGTAAGTACCACATTTTTTTTTAATCTTCATAAGAAAGATCAATCCATGTTTCTTTTCAAATTGAAACACCAATGATTTAAAACAATTTAAAACAGATAGATCAATTGAAAAAAATCCAATTTCTTTCTTTTTTTATGGAATTGGATAAAGTGGATAAAAAAGATTGATATATTAAAGATTGATATATTAAGGGAACGTTATTCTTTCATCTGATTACTAACCATAAAAAAAAAATGTATGAACAACCGCCTCAAATGTTAGAGCGATTTACAACCATTTTTATAAGAGACAAAGAAAAAATGCCTAAAAATTAGGTTCAAAGAAAATGGATCTGTTACATATGTAATTTACTCGATCGTTTGTTAATGAGATTCATACAGAAAATGGATACCTTTTCATTGCTGATTAAATTCTATCCACCCCCCCCAATTCTATGGGGATGATGGGGAGGATCAATCATAAAAAAAAATATGATTAGAGAAGAAGAAGAATCAGTAAAAATTAGAAAAAAGAATCACATTCTATCCAATATTACACTCTTAAACAGAGGGTTGTTCAAAAAAGGAATATATATATTCCTTTTTTTCTTTTCTGAGATAACTGGGACGGAAGGATTCGAACCTCCGAATAGCGGGACCAAAACCCGTTGCCTTACCACTTGGCCACGCCCCATTTCTATTTCTATTCTTCACTAAAAAAACTAATATTAGCATGGATTGGTCGTTAATTCCAGCGCAAATAAATATCTATGGAATAGATTGTTGATAGGATTTTGCCACGTGTAGATATCGAATTAATACGGAATTGATTGATCATTACATATAATTTCATTAAGATAGAAGATATTGTATAAAAGTAGGATTTCTTCTATTCTCTTTTGAGAATGGGAGGATTTTTTATTAGGTGAGTGAGTTCAAAATATTTTTTGGTCCACTTTACTTTCTTCATCATTTTTTGCCTTATATCAATAACTCAATAAAAATGCAATTATCTCCAAGAAAAAAAATCTTTGTTATGCTTAATATTTTTAGTTTGATCGGTATCTGTCTTAATTCTGTCCTTTATTCGAGTAGTTTTTTCTTTGTCAAATTACCCGAGGCCTATGC